TGACTGAAAAAGTTGCATTTGTTAGAAATTGATAGCAATCTGTGGATTCTTTTGAATTTTGATCTAAAAAGTATATTGATGGAGTTAATAATTTGGATAATATATCCAGACCTTCCTCTTCTTGATTGAAAGTACTTCCTATGAACCCAATAAACAAAGTAAATGAAGCCAACACAAGCATAGGAATTAACATAGTATTGTTGGCTTCCTGAGGATAAGAAAAAAAAATATTATTATTATTCAAATAACTAATATGAAAGGTTGATAAGCTCTTTCTTACATTAAGATCAGCTCGATATGTTTTCTTCAAAAAAAACGAAGCCCTTTTATTAGTATTAATTTTTAAAAAAGTTAAAAACAAATTTGTTTTTTTTATCAATCTAGACCCCCCTTTACCCCACAAAGATATTGAGTAGAACGAGCTACTTTTTTTGCCACTGTAATCTTGAAAATGAATATTTAAATGCCCCTCAAAAGTAAGTAAATAAATGCGAAACATATAAAATGCAGTTAATCCCGCCGTGTAACAAGCTATTATTGCAAAAATAGGTGAATATAACCAACTATCAGAAAGGATCTCATCTTTAGACCAAAAACAAGCAAAAGGGGGAATCCCAGAAAGAGAAAGTGTACCTAATAAAAAAGAAATTTTTGTAATTGGAACATGTTTTGTTAAACCCCCCATAAGACCCATATTCTGACTCTTATGCGGCGAATATCCAACAATAGCCTCCATTGAATGAATAATTGATCCAGATCCTAAAAACAACAAAGCTTTTGAATAGGCATGAGTAATCAAATGAAATAAAGAAGATCGAGCAGAGCCCATACCTAAAGCAAGTATCATATAACCCAATTGTGACATTGTAGAGTAAGCTAAACCTTTCTTAATATCTTTTTGAGCAAGAGCTAAAGTAGCTCCTAATAGTACCGTTACTAGCCCTATCAAAGCTATTAAATTCATAATGTAAGGTATGACTCTGAAAAGAGGAAGAAGTCGAGCTATAAGAAAAACCCCTGCTGCTACCATAGTAGCAGCATGTATGAGAGCAGAAATAGGAGTCGGCCCCTCCATAGCATCGGGTAACCATATATGAAGGGGAAATTGCGCGGATTTAGCAACTGCACCGGAAAATAATAGCAAGGAGCACAAAGTAACAAATAAAAGATCAACCTTATTATTATAAATTAAGTTCTTGACTATTTCGAACAAATCCCGAAATTCTAAACTACCTGTTATCCAATAAAGACCTAAAATTCCTAATAAAAATCCAAAGTCCCCCACACGATTAGTTATAAATGCCTTTTGACAGGCATTACCTACAACAGGTCGCGTAAACCAAAAACCTATTAATAGATAAGAACACATTCCAACCAATTCCCAAAAAAAATAAATTTGTATTAAATTAGAACTCGAAACTAAACCCACCATTGAACTATTGAAAAAACTCATATAAGCAAAAAAGCGCAAGTAGCCTTTATCATGAGACATATAGTTGTCGCTATAAATAAGTACCATCATTCCAACAGTCGTGATTAATATTAACATAATGGAAGTAAGTGGATCAATCAAAAAACCAAACTCTAAAGAAAAATCAGTATTGATCGTCCAAGACCATACAGATTGATAGATAGAATGGCGATTTATTTGCTGAAGAAGGAGGTTGATTGCAAAAAGCATAACTATACTTAACAAAAAAACACTCAAAAAAGACAACATACGACGAAACTTTTTTGTTGCTGTCGGAAAAAGGAGAAGACCCCCCCCTATTACCATAGGAATTGGAAGTGTAATAAAAGGGATGATCCAAGAATATTGATATGTATGTTCCATATAAAAAGTTTTTTCTAATATTGAATTGTTTCTTACTCACTCGTTCTTGTCCTTTTTCAAATTTCAAAAGAGAAAGTCAATAAAAAAGCAAAATATGTAAAACCTAACTAAAATTGGATATTCTTAATTATTATTATGAATCTTTTCAAAACACGGCACATATTCAAATCACGAAGTTAGAATTGGTCAAATAATATATCAAATAATATAACTGACTTATCAGTCAAAAATAAATACTGACTTTTATTTAAGAACGTTTTTGATGAAGACCCAAAAAGGGGGAAAAGTCTCATTTTCTTTTTATGCGGAATTACGAAAAATTTATATATCTACTATAGAACCTATATAAAAAAGACCCATATAATAAAGAATACATATTTGTATGCATAAAGAAACAATAAAGAATTCATTTTGATATGAATCAGAAAAAGAAGCACAGAACTTGAGACAATCAAATTAAACCCCGTTTTTTAGTTCATTTATCCGGAATCATTTATTGATTCTTTTTGAAGGTTTAATTCTCTTCCGTTATCAAAATATAAAAAGAGATATTTATGCTTGGAGGAAATTTTTATAGTATTATATTAATTATTATATTAATATTAATAATATTAAAAATATAATAATATTAAATATTAATTTTTAAATTAACATACGTTCCATGGAACGAAAAAAACAAAGTATGAAATTTAAAGAAGTAAAGAACAAAAATTGATTTTTTTTTTCTAAAATAAATCCATCCTTAGATAGACTAACTAATGTAATCTCCTTTCACTTTTTTTATTTTGATTTTAAAATAAAAATGACTTCCCTTTCGAACTTGCTTGATGACATAAAAAAGCTTAAATAGGTAGATTAGGGCTTAGGCATTTAAGTCGATTTCTTTTATTTCTTGTATAACTAGGATGAAAATACAAAGAAATAGCAAGCAATGAATCCCTTCTTTTAGCAAGATAGTAGGATCTAAAGATTCATCAATACTGAATCGAAAAGAAAAAAAACAATTATTTTTTAACTAAAAAAAAAAAAAAAAAACTAAAAATGTCTTTCACATCCAATTATAGCAATGAGTGACCTCTGAACTTTTAAATGGCCGTTCCAAAAAAGCGCACTTCTATATCAAAAAAGCGTATTCGTAAAAATATTTGGAAAAGAAAGGGATATTGGGCAGCGTTGAAAGCTTTTTCATTATCGAAATCCCTTTCGAACGGAAATTCAAAAAGTTTTTTTTGTCCGACAAAAAAAAAATAAACAATCAAAGGTTGAAAAAACCTAAATAAGTTTGATTCTAAGAAAAGTCTTGTTGTTTGTCTAATTTCAACTCTAAAATAGAAAAAAATAAGGATTGTCAGTCACTAATATTTTGAATTGATCAATATTTATCAATATTTAATTGAACTCATTTTTTTCTTTTAGAATAGGTAGAAAACGAAGTCTGTTATCGACTGAATTCAAAAAAGGTTTTTTGGTTAAAAACAGACTCAAAAAAAATGCAAAAGACAATGTTTCAACTTTCTTTTTAGTCTCTTTTATCCGTTCTGGGATGGGGATTCTCATTTCCCCATCGATTCTTAGGACTTATCACTACCTATCAATCACCATCAAAAAATTCTTTTTTTAGAACGTTCAAAAAATGAAACGAGTTTCGATTCATCACTTTTTTATTCACTAACCTCAAAAATATTGCCTTGAATTGACTCTTTCAATCTCGACGATTGAATAGTAATAAGTTATTATGATTTATAGCAAGGGAAGCCGCTATGGTGAAATCGGTAGACACGCTGCTCTTAGGAAGCAGTGCTAGAGCATCTCGGTTCGAGTCCGAGTGGCGGCATATACGAGTTCCTAGAACGAAAACACTTACTTATTTCAATTCTATTCAATTCTAAGAATAATATTAATATTATTATATAGATTATAATATAAGATATATAATAGCTATTTTGTAGTAATGAAATAATGAGGGGGGGCTTTTTTTTTTATGATATTTTCGACTTTCGAGCATATATTAACTCATATATCCGTTTCGGTTGTTTCCATTGTAATTACAATTCATTTAATAACCTTATTAGTTGATGAAATAAGAGAACTCTATTATTCGTCAGAAAAGGGTATGATAACTACTTTTTTCTGTATAACTGGATTATTAGTTACTCGTTGGATTTTTTGGGGACATTTACCATTAAGTAATCTATATGAATCATTACTCTTTCTTTCATGGAGTTTAACCATTATTCATATAATTCCTTATTTAAAAAAAAATAAAAACCTTTTAAATCTAATAACCGCGCCAAGTGCACTTTTGATTCAGGGCTTTGCTACTTCCGGTTTTTTAACTGAAGTGCATCAATCTACTACATTAGTACCCGCTCTTCAATCTCAGTGGTTAGTGATGCATGTAAGTATGATGATATTGGCCTATGCAGCCCTTTTATGTGGATCATTATTAGGAGTAGCTCTTCTAGTCATTACATTTAGAAAAATAACAAAGATTCCCTTTAAAATGAAAAAGAATAAAAAGAATAATTTTTTAAATGAATCTTTTTTTTTTGATGAGATTCAATACATGAACGAAAGCGGCACTGTTTTACGAAACACTTTTTTTCTTTGTTGTAACAATTATTATAGGTCTCAGTTGATTCAACAATTAGATTGTTGGGGCTATCGTATTATTAGTATCGGCTTTATCCTTTTAACTATAGGTATTCTTTCAGGAGCAGTCTGGGCTAATGAGGCATGGGGATCATATTGGAACTGGGACCCAAAGGAAACTTGGGCTTTTATTACTTGGGCAATATTCGCAATTTATTTACATACTAGAACACATAAAAAATGGAAAGGTCTAAATTCTGCAATTGTGGCCTTTATAGGCTTTCTTTTAATTTGGATATGTTATTTTGGAGTTAATTTATTAGGAATAGGACTGCATAGTTATGGTTTATTTCAATTAATACCTAATTGAATTGAATTGAGGACGTGGGTCTGATAAAAATAAACATAGGGCAGCATATAAGTCTATATAAAAAACATTGTGTAAACGAACCATTTGAATCAAGCAATGAGTGATTCAAATGGTTCTGTAAAAAGCCCCACTTTCTGGTTACAATTTTTTTTTACGTTAACAAAAAAATCGAAAAATACTTTTCCACTTCTTAGGATTCTTAAAAAATTAATAATTAGATAAAATAGCCTCAACCTTGTCAACGGATAATGAGAAAACGAAGTCTGGATAAATCCCGATACCTATTACGGGTAGAAGAATAGAAAGTGAAACAAATAACTCGCGCGGGCCAGAATCAAAAAAAGAGGAGTTTGTAGCATTAAATAACTTGTATCCATAGAACATCTGGCGTAACATAGACAATGAATAAATAGGAGTTAATATCACTCCAAGTGCCATCACAAAAGTAATTAGTATTTTTGGCAGTAAAAGATATTTTTTGCTAGTAATGATTCCAAAAAAAATTATCAATTCTGCAAAAAAACTACTCGTGCCCGGTAATGCAAGAGAAGCCATCGATGAGATACTGAACATTGTAAATGTTTTTGGAACAAAAAAAGCCATTCCTCCCATTTTGTCGAGATAAAGAAGACGCATTCTATCATAAGTGGTACCTGCCAAGAAAAAAAGCGCAGCACCAATAAATCCATGAGATATTATTTGTAAAATGGCTCCGTTGAGTCCCATATCGCTTAAACAGCTAATTCCTATAATTATAAAACCCATATGAGATACTGAGGAGTAGGCTATTCTTTTTTTTAAATTACGTTGACCGGGAGATGTTGAAGCTGCATAAATTATTTGTATTGTGCCTAGTATTATCAACCATGGAGAAAATAAAGAATGAGCATGGGACAATAATTCCATATTGATCCGAACCAATCCATACGCTCCCATTTTTAATAAGATTCCGGCTAGAAGCATACAAGTACTGTAATGTGCCTCGCCATGAGTATCTGGTAACCAGGTATGTAAAGGGATAATCGGTAATTTTACAGCAAAAGCCATAAGAAATCCAATATAAAATATTATTTCCAGCACTAATGGATACGATTGATTGGCTGATGTTTCAAAATTGAATGTTGGTTCAGCGGAAGCATATAAACTGATACCCAGAGTTCCTATTAATAAAAAAATGGAACCCCCTGCGGTGTATAAAATGAACTTTGTAGCTGAATACAAGCGTTTCTTTCCCCCCCACATGAATAAAAGTAGATAAACGGGAATTAATTCTAACTCCCACATGATGAAAAAAAGTAAAAGATCTCGAGAAGAAAATAATCCTATTTGACCGCTATACATTGCTAGCATCAAAAAATGGAATAATCGGGAATTTCGAGTAACTGGCCGAGCCGCTAAAGTAGCTAAAGTAGTGATAAATCCTGTCAGTAAAATGGGTCCTACAGAAAGTCCGTCTATTCCCAATCTCCAATAAAAATTTAAAAAATTGACCCATTTATAATTCTCCGAAAATTGAATTAATAAATCATCAGACTGGAAATAATAACAAAATGCGTAGGTCATTAAAAGCAGTTCTAAAATGCATATACATAGAGCATACCATCTAATTACTTTATTCCCTATCTGAGTTTGAGGTAGAAATAAAATTAAGGAACCTGTTGATATCGGAAAGACTACAAAGAATGTTAACCAAGGAAAATAATTCATGGTAAAGACAAGATACGCTTGGACCAGAAAAACAAACCCGTGCTCAAAACAGAATATCCTTCTATTTTTTGTTTTGAGGACGGGTTCTGTCGATAAAAAAAAATGTATTCAAATTCAAATAGTGTTGTCGGAAACCTATTAATAAGCTAGACCCATGCTTCTAGTTGTTTCATGCCATAAATAAACTCTAACACTCAAGAAATCCGTTGGGCAGGCCGATTCACATCTTTTACAGCCAACACAGTCCTCTGTTCGTGGAGCGGAAGCAATTTGCTTAGCTTTACATCCGTCCCAAGGTATCATTTCTAATACATCCGTGGGACAGGCTCGGACACATTGAGTACACCCTATACATGTATCATAAATCTTTACTGAATGTGACATTGGGTCTATAAACTTTTGAACGTCATAAATTTTCGATCTAGTCATTTTGTAACTCAATAATATTTTTAGACATAAGATGGATCAATAATTGACCAGAATTTTTTGAATCAATTCTGGATTGAGGTATGTACATGAAAGAGGGCCAAGAGACTTTCATTTCTTAAATTTTAACAAACATGAATATATAATATATATAGACTTCATGAATATTTTAATTTATATGAATAATACTACTTATTCAATAAATTTGCTTGATTGATACGAGTTGATTTTCTGTTACGATAGATTGACGAAATGATAGCCAGTCCAACAGCTGCTTCAGCCGCTGCAATAGCTATAACAAAAATTGAGAAAATATTTCCTTTTAATTGACGACTATCAAAAAAATCAGAAAATGTTACGAAATTTATATTAACTGCATTCAGTAGAAGTTCAAGACACATAAGAGCTCTAACCATATTTCGGCTCGTGATCAATCCATAAATACCGATACAAAATAAGAAGGAACTCAAAACAAGTATATGTTCGAGTATCATTGACCAACTCCTTATCAATTTTTATTTCTTTCAATAAGCAATAAGAGTAAAAATAAAACTTTATATCAATATGAGTGAAAATTCTACATAATCCGTTGAGTCAAATATAACAAATACATAAAAAACCATATATTCATAATAAATTCAAATTGAATAAAAAGAACTTGAAAAGAAGTTTTATTTATAATCGAAATAGAGAAAAATTTATACATGAACAAAGAATTTTTAAATAGAATGAAACCAGGTGCGATAAGCTAAAACAAAGTTGAATTCAGATTTATTTGGGTAGTTCTATTTATTTGGGTAGTTCTAAGGCTTTAATACTATTATTGACGAGCCATAGCAATTGCGCCTATTAATCCAACTAAAAGAATTATCGAAATTAGTTCAAATGGAAGAAAAAAATCTGTTGATAAATGAATTCCAATTTGTTGACTATTCGTTATCAAATCTTTCTCGATAATCTGGTTTGATCTTGTCGTCCAAATAACGCTGTACCAAGATGTATCTGGAATAGTAGCAATTAATAAAACAAAAATACTTGTACAAACCAGCGAAGTAACCCCGCCTCCAACGGTCCAAAGAGAAAAAGCTTTGGAATAGTCTGAACCATTTATGAACATCACAGCAAATATGATTAAAACATTTATTGCGCCTACGTAAATAAGGAGTTGTGCAGCAGCTACAAAATAGCTGTTTGATAAAACATAAAATAAAGATATACAAATAAGAACCAACCCTAACGAAAACGCGGAATAAATTTGGTTGGTAAGTAATACGACCCCTAAAGCAAATGATATAAGACCCAATCCCAGAAAAACTAAAAGAACATCATGTATTGGTCCAGTCAAATCCATTTTACGTATAAAGAAAAGATAAATCCATCGAATTTTTTTTCATAACCTTATTGACTCGACCAGGAAAAAATTTTTCTGATATGTTCCTAATTGAATAAAATCCTAATTGAATTCAATCCGAAAAGGTATGAATTGATGTAGGTATAACTATGGGAAAAATACTACTCCTTACCCCAAAAGAAAGCGCGGTATTAGACAATAATATTGAAAAATCTATTTTTATCTTTCGAAAAAAAAAATTACGTAAAGCTTAATCAATTTTAAATCAAAAAAGGATAGGTTTTGAATCAAAATAAAGTCGCAACTCTCAAAATCAATCCAGCCAACAAACCAATAGTTGGGATTATTAACGATTTTATTGACTAAACAAAACAAAAAAACCTCATTTCTCTAGTTTTAGTAATTATTCTTTCATTTTGAATTTTGTATTTTTTTATTTTTGAATTGAAGAGCCCGCTCCTGTTTAGTTGAGGGAAGGTTGAAATTGTTCGAATTGTATAATCGTCAATTACTGATGTTGGTAAACGACCCAAAGCAATTTGATTATAATTCAATTCATGACGATCATAAGTCGAAAGCTCATATTCTTCAGTCATTGATAAACAGTTTGTTGGACAATACTCAACGCAGTTACCACAAAATATACAGATTCCGAAATCAATACTGTAATTAAGCAATCGTTTTTTTCGAATATGAGTTTCGAATTGCCAATCAACAACGGGTAAATCTATAGGACATACACGAACACATACCTCACAAGCAATACATTTATCAAATTCAAAATGGATTCGACCGCGGAAACGTTCCGATGTAATTAATTTTTCATAAGGGTATTGAATAGTTACAGGTAAACGATTTGCGTGGGATAAGGTAACCATAAAACTTTGCCCAATGTACCTTACAGCTCGTATTGTTTGTTGACCATAATTTAAAAACCCAGTCACCATAGGGAGCATATTAGAAATATTTCGGAATAATTTGATTTTTGTTTATTTCTCTTGTTTGAAGCAAGTAGGGAATATAGACTATACTATTCCATTAAAGTTAGATAAAGTTAGAGTGAAAAAAGTTGTGAAGAAGTTGTTAATAATAGATTTCCTAGAGAAATAGGTAAAAGAAATTTCCACCCAAGATTTAACAGTTGGTCCATTCTTAACCTAGGTAAAGTCCATCTTGTTGTGATGGAAATGAACAAAAACAAATAAGTTTTAGCCAATATAATAAAGATACCTGTTGTTATTTCAAAAACTCCACTCACTTTATTGAATTCAAAAAGCTCAGGAACAAAAATGTATGGAATAGAAATATTCCAACCGCCCAAGTAAAGAACTGTTACAAATAAGGAAGAAACTAATAGGTTTAGATAGGAAGCAACATAAAATAAACCAAATTTTATACCCGAATATTCAGTTTGATAACCGGCTACTAACTCTTCTTCCGCTTCTGGTAAATCAAAAGGCAATCTTTCACACTCTGCTAGGGAAGAAATTAGAAAAACAATAAATCCTATTGGTTGTCGCCACAAATTCCACCCCAAAAGACCGTATTTCGACTGTGCCTCAACTATATCAACTGTACTTGAACTATTAGATAATCATAGTCGATAATAGCATAGTCGCTCCTATCGCTATTCCAGAACCATACATGAGATTTTCACCTCATATGGCTCCTCGAGGGTCATAAATAAATCTAAGGGCCGAAGCCTATTCTCTTTATTTTGATATATTTGTCATATGGGTTCTTTCTTAGTTTGTAGAATAGATAGGATCCAAACGCCCTCAATTAGACCACTGAAATTCTGTCTGTTATTATTCTAATTTAAATTCGAATTTAAAGAAGGAGAAAGTACTTCTGAATTGATCTCATCCTTATAATAATTTCAATTTTTATTTTTTTTTTTTTCTAACTTTATATTATAATCAAATACTCCTTGTAGATTTGTATAAATCGAAATTTCAACCTATTATTTTTTATATTACAAAAAAAAAGAATTACTTTTTTATTCTATTATATTGTGATTTTATTTTTTCTAGTGTTAGGGATATTTTTTTCCTAGCCTTGTTTACTTTTCTAAGAAAAAAGGGCTTAAACAAAAAAGTAAAAAGGTAAAAGTAAAGGGTTATTTCGTTTCTGATAGTCATTTTTATAATTTGTGGATAGGAGCATACTCTGGATCGGAATTGTGGGAAGTACTACCTGATTATTTCTACCAATTTAAAGCCCCAATTAGTTTTCTTTTCATACTTTGTATTTTACTATTATTTTATTTTTGCAAAAATACCCTTTTGGATAATTTTGATACAATCTCCATTACTAATCCGTTGTCTATCTTGGTGTTCCTAACCATCCACGCGTTTTTGCTCAATCCCCCGTTATGGTAATACATATTTTGTAATACACGCCAAACATAGTAAAAAAGCAATATGGTTGATCATTATGAACCCGCTTCAAGACAGGAGGACTAATCACCCAATCCTGGGGTAAAAGCTCTCTTCTGCTTTTCTTTTTTCCGCTTGCCTCTTGTACTTAGGATAATGAGACTAAATATTTAGATTTACTGCGAATTTGTAAGCTGTTTTCTTTCACTCATATAACTATCTGATTTCTCTCATAAACTTAAACGCTAACTAGAACTCGAAAAAAGAAAATAAACAACTCCATTCAAGTTATTTCTCTTATTATTTACATAGTTTCTTATACTTATAAAGAAGTAGTAGATAAAAGTTTATGTTTCAACGACTCACACGTAGAGATATTGATAACACACATAGAGTTAATGGTATTTCATAACTAAGCGATTGAGCAGCAGCTCGTAGACCACCTAAAAAAGAATATTTATTATTGGATGCATATCCTGACATAAGAAGTCCGATGGGGGCAATACTTGAAATAGCAATCCATAAAAAAACACCAATCTTTAGATCAGCTAAAACAAGGTGATAGCCAAAAGGAATTACTGAATAGCTTAGTAGAATTGATATAACTGCTATGGATGGTCCAATACTGAATAAACTAGTATCTCCTCGAGATGGAAGAAGATTTTCTTTAAAAAGCAGTTTAACCCCATCGGCGAGAGCTTGAAGAATTCCTAAAGGACCGGCATATTCGGGTCCAATACGTTGTTGTACTCCTGCGGCTATTTCTCTTTCTAACCACACAATTACTAGTACGCCTACTGTTATTCCCAATACAAGAGTCAAAATCGGAAGCAGCATCCATATACTCTTCAAAATTTCGTTTAAAGATTCTAATCTGGAAAAAGAGTGTATATTTTGTATTTCTGTTGTATCAATTATCATTTCAACGATCAACCTCCCCCATAATGATATCTATGCTACCTAGTATTGTCATAATATCAGCCAATTTCATTCTTTTAACTAACTGAGGAAGAATTTGCAAATTGAGAAACCCTGGGGGGCGTATTTTCCATCTCCAAGGAAAACCACTCTGGTCCCCTATCAGAAAAACTCCCAATTCCCCTTTTGGGGCTTCCATTCTTACATAAAGTTCTTGTTTCGATAATTCAAAAGTAGGAGAGGTCTTTTTACTAATGAATCTATATTCAAAATCATTCCAGTCTATATCCCTTTCTCTATCAAAACATCGTATTTCTAAATTTTCATACGGACCTCCCGGAATTCCTTCCACGGCCTGTTGAATAATTTTTATGGATTCTCTCATTTCATTGATTCGTACTAAATAACGAGCTAATGAATCCCCTTCCTTTTGCCACGGGACTTCCCAATCAAGTTCGTCGTAACATTCATAATGATCCACTTTGCGAAGATCCCATTGCATTCCAGAAGCTCGTAGCATTGGCCCGGATAAACCCCAATTTATTGCTTCCTCTATACCAATAACACCTACTCCCTCAACTCGTTCTAAAAAAATAGGATTTCGCGTAATAAGTTTTTGATATTCAGCTGCCTTTGTTAAAAAATACTCGCAGAAATCCAAGCATTTATCTACCCATCCATGAGGTAGATCGGCCGCTACTCCTCCGATACGAAAAAAATTATGCATCATTCTCATACCAGTCGCAGTTTCGAATAGATCATATACCAACTCTCTTTCTCTGAAAATATAGAAGAAAGGGGTCTGTGCTCCAATATCCGCCATAAAGGGTCCAAGCCATAACAGATGAGAAGCTATACGACTCAACTCTAGCATAATTACTCTTATATGGCTAGCTCTTTTAGGTATTTGAATATTTCCCAGTTGTTCGGGTCCGTTTACAGTTATTGCTTCTGTGAACATTGTAGCTAAATAATCCCAACGTGTTACATAGGGTAGATATTGTATAATTGTTCGGTTTTCTGCAATTTTTTCCATCCCTCTGTGTAAATAACCTAAGATGGGTTCACAGTTAATAACATTTTCGCCATCTAGAGTAACGATTAGTCGAAGAACACCGTGCATTGATGGGTGGTGCGGGCCCATATTGACTATCATGAGGTCTTGTTTTGTAGATGGTATATTCATAGGTTTTTCCTCGATTCATTCTTTCATAACTTATTGAAAACGAAAAGAAATTTATCAAAATTGAGGATTTATTACTAATTTCAAAATCTAATAAATAGAAAAAAAAAAATAACTCAAAATGAACTTTTCAACTTAACGCATTTTTTATTTCCGAAGATCCAACTGACTAATTAATTGTTTATAACGTACTTCATTTGTCTTTGACAAATAAGCCAACAGTCGTTGGCGTTTTCCTATAATTTTCCGTAAGCCCCTCTGGGATAAAAAGTCTTTTCTATGCAATTCAAAATGTGAAGTAAGTCTTCGTATCTTATTGGTAAAACGGAATACTTGAAATTCAGTGGATCCCTCATTTTTTTTTTTTTCTTCTTGGGAAATAACTGAGATGAATGAATTTTTGACCATAAAATGAAATCTTTTCCCCTACTTAAATTTTAAATTGAAATAGTATAATATTTTGATTATATTAATATTTATCTATTATATATTATAATAGATATAGATAAAAGATAAATATTAATTAGTTTTTAATTATTTAATTAGTTTTTAAAGTATAATATATATATATTGATATAGTGAGTGATCAGTAATACCAATTGATCAGTAATAATAATACCAAAATTAGATTGAAAAAATAGAAATATGTTGTTAATTTAACAAAATATATCATAATAGAATGAAAAACTAGACATGCGTGTATCTTTTTGTCTTTAGGGAGCAAATATGCTCTGCAATAGAGGAAAAACTTATTAGTAAAAGTTTTTTATTCGTGGATACAGATGTATTCTTACCATACTAAAACGACTCCCATTATTAGTATCAAACCAATAGCGATTCATACAAGCTAAATCTTCTAATCGAAAATTGGGCCAAAGAAAGAGTTTAAATTTAATTACTTTATTTTTATTTTTTAATTTTTTGTTATCTCGAGAAATCTTTTTGGTTTTATTCGAAATATTACTGCGGGTTTTGATGTTATTTCCATTAAAAAATTCGTTATTTATCTTAATATCTTTTATATTCTTGGAATTAAAAGATAGTAGAATTCTCAACTCTCGGCATTGCTGAGGAGATAAAGTCTTTTCAGAAATAAGCAAATCATAATAATTTTTCTTTTTATTTCCTGCGGACTTATCCCAATTCTTTGTATCCGCATAGTTTCTTTCTTCTTCTTTTTTATTCATTTTTTGTTTATTCTTATGAACCAATGAAATTTTTAAGGTTTGATAGAGAAGAAAGTGTCCTCCATTTTTGACAGCCAGGCGAACTGGTTCGATAAAAAATATTCCCTTTTTTAGAAATTCTGTAAGACTCAAATCGTTGTCAATTAGTAGAAAATTGATACCTATTTCTCCCCTTTGAATAGAGGATAGAGTCGCTCCATTTTTATTTATTGATTTAAGCAGGAAACAATAAACTTTCATAGTATTGACTAATTTTTTTTTTACAGAAGTATTCCATTTTAATTGAAAACATAAAGGTCTTTGTAGGAATAAAAAAAGCTCCGCTTCCATAGAACCTTTGTAGTTTTTTTTTTTCATGTCTGATTCTGCAAAATTGTCTTCAAGATAGTTTTCTTGGTTTAAGCAAACTGATCCAAAATCTACCAGTTCTTCAGATTTTTCACTAAGATTGTCATTTCTAGTCAAATCGAAAAGAAGTAATTTGATTGGTATGGTCCAAGGTTTTTTCTTATATGCATTGTAAAGTATCAAATTTTTTGGGAAGAGCCAAAGTTCCAAATTGCATATGGAATAACTTAGTAGTCTTTCATTCATTTCCATCCAGTCAAAAAGGTTTTTTTTTTTTTTTGTTCCAGTATCAATCCAAAATTGAATTTGGATTCTTTTTTTAAGAAAAAAATAGAAAATCCTCCAATCCAAATATTTTCTATCCCGACTTTGTTCTATCTCCAGAGTCTCGTCTTCTTCCAGACAGTTAGTGATAGAAACCCCTTCTGACCCACGAATAAATTTGCGTTTAGGTATCGTAAAATTATAGAAAATTCCTTGCTTAGTTTTTGTTTTTAATGACAATCCAGAAATAGATGAGTCCTTCGGATCTTCATAATTTATAGATTTATACGCGAAAAGATCATATCGAGAGTATTTTTTTATTTTTTTTTTTAGTAATAACTCCCCTTGAAAATTCTTTTGTTTTTCGTACTTCATTAATAAGTCTTTTTCACAAGAATCCTTTTTATTTAACCCCTTATTTTCAGTCATACATCGTTGATTAACAAGATTTCTCCTTTTTTTTGATATTAATCTAGACCATCTTATCGGAGATAAATCCTTTTGATAATGACCAGCCTTTAACAACCAGTTTTTCCATGGATTCGTTATAAAAGTAATGTTTTTTTTATGTCTTAATTCGGAATGAAAAATTCCTTGTACTTCAAAAAAATCCTTTCTTTTTTTTTTTAGAAAAAAAGCTTTTCCATCATCTCGAAGAGTGGGTCTTAACTTATATAAGTTAATAAGCAGGGTTTGTGATAATTTATAAAATATATATGCTTGTGACAAAGAGGATAAGTCACCAAAAATCTGTCTTTTCATATTAGTAGCAGTCTCTTTTATATTCGATATATTCGAAATAAAGTTAATCCCCTTTTTATTTCTATTCAATTTCAGAATTTTATCTTGATTTTCTTCATTGTCTTGGATGTCTTTATGAATAAGGTTTCTGACTGATTCAAGAAAAAGTTGTGAATTCATCTTGAGAATAGTAATGATAGATAGAACAGTATATATGGCTTTTTTTTCAATACAAATTCTTTTAAAATACTGGAATTTATAGAAAAATTCATAATTTCTTCTTTTTATTCTAGATTCTAATCTTTTCAGATCATAACTTCTTTTTTTAGAATTCTTTTTTGTCTTTGAGATTAGAAAAACAGTTTTATTTTTTTTTTTTTTTGTAATTTTTTTTATTTGAGTTATGATTGTACTTGTTCTATTGGTCAAATCTTGCATTCGTTTTTCGGGCAGTGAAGAATTTGTCCAACCCGCGGGTATAGGTATATGTCTAATTTGAGTAGAGGGTTTATGAATTATCTGATTGTTGGTTATTAAATCTTTTTTAGTTTTATTCAATTCATATAGTCCGGTAAATACTAAAAAAATTCTCATTAGTTCTTTTAGTTTTTCTTTGAATTTTAAAAGGGAAAAAGACCTTTTTTTGATAACTTTTTTTGCCCTTTCTTTTGATTTTGTGACATTTGTAAAAAACTTTGTTCGTTGTTTTAAAGCCCTTATAACTAGAAACCACCTCTTTTTCAACTTTTTTCTTTTTTTTTTTAGTTTCTTAAAAATGGGTTTAAAATCAAAGGAATAAAGTCCTTTTTCGTTTCGAGGAGGACCAAAAGGACTTTCTGTTGTCTTGCCTAAAACCGTTAAGAAGCCGCCAAAATTCTTTTTTTGCCCTTTCTTCTCTTTCATTGGATCCTTTTGAGTGAATTGTAACTTAGATCTGTGCCAAGGTTTCAAACGAAAAGGAAATAGGATTTTTATTTGAATACCTTCTATTAACCAGTTTCTCGGAAATTCTTTTTCTGGTAATGGAATTCCATTAAAGGTGCATTTAATATGTATTTCTCTATTCAAATCTCTAAAATCCTCCGACCATTCTGGAGATTGAAATAAAAGTATACGAATAATATTTTTAGCTATTATCAATAAAGGTAAGATTATATATTTTCGAAGAATAGATTTTGTTACTAACAAACATCCTCTTGTTAGTTGCGAAAAGGTAACGCTATCCCAAACTTTCACTCTTTTGACCCGTGCTTCTTCCTCTCTTTTATCTTTCTTTTCTTTATCCTTCTCTTTTTCTTTTTTATCCCTTTCTTTTGTTGTTTCTTCAGGATAATCTGAAATCAAAAATTTTTTATTTTTACCTATTAATTTTCTAAACATTAGGTTCAGCATATGCATCATATGAGATATTTCAAAAGAAAATAAAAGAGGTTTGTTTATTCTATCCAAAAAGAGAGCGGAATGCATATTTGCGTGAAAGATTTTCCAAATAAATGTTTTACGTCGTTGAGGACGCATGGAGCCTTTTATTATGTCGCGGCGAAAGTCTGATTGGTCCAAATAATGTCTCAAAGCGATCTCTTTGTATACTGGATCAACTTTACCAATAATTTCTGCAAAAAGTATTACACGCTTAGCTCTTCTTGAACGAATTCCAGGATCCTCTACCACAAATTCTTCCTGTACTCTTTCAGCGTATTCCAATTCGTTAATTATTTTATATGACCATCGAGGTACTTTTTTACGGATTTCTTTTATTCCAATATCGTTTTTTTTGCGTCTTTTTTTTCTTTTATCTTTTAGATTGGCTAAAACAGTATCGATGCAATATTTCAAATTTTTTGGTTGATCTTCTGTTTTTTGTTCTTGTTTTAAAACAGCAGAAAGTTTTTTAAAATTGAAACTTGATATTACTTTTTCTATTGAAAAAATTTTTATATTAAAAGTATCCCTTGTTTGTTTTTGTTCAAATTCTTGATACTGACAAGTAGGAGTCAAAAAGAGACTAGTAATAAAAAATAAGTTGTTAATTCTGTTTATAGAGTGTGGACTTATAGATCTCGTTATAGATGTTTTATTTAGGGTTGGGGATAAAATCAATTTTTTAATTCTGCCACGTGAGGGACCATTCAATAAAGGATCATATATCTTTGGTAAGTATCTTTTTGTATTTTTATACAATCGAGTCTTTTTTTTTATTA